AAATGCCATTGCCAAAAAGTGACAAGGTAAAATTTCCATTTCTTCATGAAAATAAATGTCCCTTTTGAAGCCAGAATGGATCTTTTTTGATACCTAATATAATGCATGAAAGGTTCCTTGACCAACCGCAGGTTTGCCCCCAAATCCTTAATCTTAACAAAGACGTTCACAAAACGTTCTATTTTTATATAGAAATAGATTCGTTCAAGAAAAACTCCAGAAGATGTTGATCGTAAATGAAAAGATTGGTTACGTAGAAAGACGAAAATGGATTCATATTCACATACGTGAGAATTATATAAGAATAAGAATAATCTTTTCTTTTTTTTTGAAGAAGGGGAACTGGCTTTCTTTGGAATAAGAAGACTATTCCAATTACAATATTCATTGAGAAAGACTCGTAATAAATGCAAGGAGGAAGCATCTTTTACGCAATAGCGAAGGATTTGAACCAAGATTTCCACATGAACAGGGCGAGGTATTACCATATCTAACACAAAATTAAAATGTGAAAAAGTGTCCTCGAAAAAGGGAAATATTGAATGAATTGATCGTAAATTCTGATATTTTCCTATCTTGTTCGTTTCCCCTTCTAGACAAGATAGGAATTGTAAAGAAAATGGAATTTCGACAATAAAAGCAAACCCCTCTGATATGATTTGAGAATACAAATTCTTGTTGCGCACCCAAAATGGATTTTGGTTAGAATCATTAGGAGAAATCATAAAATGATTCTGTTGATACAGTCGAGTAATTAACCGTTTCACAATCAGTAAACTGGATTTATTGTCATAACCCAGATTTTCCGACAAAATCAATTTACTCAAAGCACGATTATGAGCAAATGCATAAATATACTCCTGAAAGATAAGTGGATATAGGAAGTCATGTTGTTGAGATCTCTCCAGCTGTAAATATCTTTGGATTTCCTCCATTTGAAATTCGATTTGAATTAAAGGTAGAAGATTGGGGGGGTTATCAAATGATACATAGTGCGATACAGTCAAAACAAGGTATTCTGTCAAAATCGATACCTCGGGGACAGATAAACTTATCAACAGATTCTCTACCCTCTCCTTTTTCCATCCATTTCATTTAATTCGTCTATGTTTATGTTATAGAATAACAAGATGGTTAGAAATCTTTTATTTTTTAAACCGAATCGCTCTTTTGATTTCGGAAAAAACTTTCTTTATCAATATACTGCTTCTTTTACACACGCATCTTCAGTCCATAATGGAGAATGTCAATAGTTAGGATTAATTAAAAAAAAATAGAATCCACTCGTGGAGTGATAAGTGCTTCCCGTATCAGGCACCAATTTATTTTTAACGTCTAGTTAGATCGGGAAATTATTCAAATTAAGAACAGAAGCCGGTTGCTTTTTCTTTCTGATAATTAATTGAAGCCACAGGGCTCCTATCCATTTATTCATTCGACCCAACTTTCTTTTGTTCCGTTCCAAGAATTCGAAAAAGGTTTTATACCAATCCGATAAGAATGAAATATCCTCAGAACTCTCCATTGATACGACATGCTATTTTTTCCATTTATTCCCTTTCAGGATCAGTCGCGGTCTTCCAAAGTTTACCAAGGTTACGGACGAATTCGTCACTTCATCCAAATGTGTAAAAGATTCTAGCCGCACTTAAAAGCCGAGTACTCTACCGTTGAGTTAGCAACCCGAAAAAAACAAACATAGATTAAACAAAACCTCAACAAAGGGTGTATAGATACAATCAAATTCAATTAAATTGATTTTAAACAAAGAGAAAAAAGATATTATACAAACTAATCAAACCCTTGAGTTAACAAATCTAACAAAAAACCAGATTTGATAATGGATTCAAAACATAAAAATGAAGTGATTCGATGAAAATACAATTAGATGAAAATACAAGAAATTGTCAGATAAAATAAAAGAAAAAAAAAGATACAGCATTGTGAAAATGGATAGAGCATCTCTTATGTTATCTAGCTTTCTTTCAATCAAAAAAACCTCTTGTATCAAAGAAAACATCATTTGAATAAGATAAAGTAACAAAATTATGGGACAAAAATAAATAGACCCGGATCGCTTATCACGATGAATTATATTTGTTCAATACACTGTTGTCAATATAAATGTTGAGAAAAGAATACATTGGAAAAGAGAAATTGCATGAAATAAAATCCTTTTAAAAATCCTTTGAATTTCAATTTAACAATGAAATACAATAATATTCAAAATTGTCTTGGATTGACACTACATATCTAATCTACATAGATAGAAAAAGTATAAATCGAAGAATAAAAAAGGAAGAATTCAAAAAAAAAATATCGGATTTTTTAGTCCCTAATGCTAATGTATTTCATCAATCTAAGTGGAATAAGCAAAGTAGATTCCTTGTTCTTGCTTAGTCGAGTTCCAATGAAAACCACACAATTAAATAAAGGAAATGCGGAAATTTGATATTTATAAGATCAATCAATTTGGTCATTCTAGACCATCTAGACCATAAGATTCGACAGAAACTATGATAAATAAATATGAATACGGAAGAAAAAAAGAAAAAGGGGGGGCAAGTAGAAAAAAGTTAGACAAAGTTATATACAAGTCGCTACCCCCCCTGGTATTTCTTTAATTGAATTTCATTTGATTAGGCGGAAGTTCCTTAAAAACTTCGGCTTTCTTTAAAAGATTCTGAACAGTTCCCGTGGGTTGAGCACCCCTTTCAAGGAAATATAGAATAAGAGGAACATTTAAAAAAGTTTGATTCTTCATTGGATCATAAAAGCCCACCCTTCTAAGATCTTTTCCTTCTCTTCGGGATCGAACATCAATTGCAACGATTCGATAGATGGCTCATTGGGATAGATGTAGATGAACAATACCCCCCCTAGAACCGTATAGGAAGTTTTCTCCTCGTACAGCTCGCGAAAAAATGATTTGATTCGAAGTTTTGTCTATATATGCAATTCTAATAAATATATGCAATTCTAATAAATTAAATGACAAATGCGCCCATAAAATAAATTAGACTATGATTTCAGTCTTTTTTCTTCCTGAAAATGAAAAATAAACCATTCGTACTCATAACTCAAGTTGGATAACTCTCAAATAGTTCAAAGGAAAAATCTTTAGTCAATTTAATTTATTGAGTCGTCTTTACTCCCTTTTGTTTGTCTTGTTTAAACCATTTCAAATTCTATTTGGATTCTTTAGTCCGATCCAGTTATTGAGACGATTGAGACAATTAAAAGGGTGTTTCCTTGTTCTTAGATCCTTTCCTTATTTTTAATCATTGGGTTTAGACATTACTTCGGTGTTTCTTAATTCTTTCAAAATAAAATGGCAGCAACATACCCCCTTTTGATTTCTTTCGATCAAAAAATCCTATGGACAGTTGATTCCCGCGTGATACACTTTGAATCGAAAAATTGGAATCAATTTCAACAAGTTTTGCTTTTGAATTGGAAACTTGCTCGAATTGGATCCTTTCGATTCCTATATATGTTCGATATATTTACGAAGTGGTTCCTCCAATTGATTGGCATTAACCCTAGATCCTTGCCCCCGAGAAATAAATTAATACTTTCTATTCGAGCTCCAGCGTGCACTATTTACAACCGAACAAAAAACGAAGGGTTCGGGTGTAACAGAACAAACAATGTCGAGCCAAGAGCACCCTTATTCCTAGACAAATCAAAAATGGTGGATGTAAAAATCCACAACGGATCGTGTCCTTCAAGTCGCACGTTGCTTTCTACCACATCGTTTCAAACGAAGTTTTACCATAACATTCCTCTAATTTGGAACCGGTATGAAATTGATTCAATTATGGAATCATGAATAGTCACTGGTTCAGAGCTGTCCATAGACATCGTAATCTAGACTTTTCTTCTATATATGAATATATGATATGTGGAACTATTTTTCTGAAAAAGTCTTAGCAAGACAGCATTTTTAACATACATAAATAATATATGGATCCGAGAAAAAAATAGAAATAGAGAAACGAATAACTTTTTGAATCTGCATCTTCAAGTGACTCAATAGGATAGATTAAACGATTTCTTACTTTTTCAAAACTTCCACGTACAAGGAATCTTTCTAATTGAAATTGAAAAGGTTTCCTATTTCTACATCATTATTAAATGGAATTTGAAGAAAATTGGACAATAAGCATCACCTTTTATCTTCATAGGAGGATCGGTCTTTCTTTTTGAATTGACTCATCACTGATTGAATTTCAAATATAAATTTGAAAGGGGAGGTTCTTCGTATCTATCAGATAGACTGAACAATTGTCACTGTTATAGATATTCTAGATTATCGAATATCTATAATTTAAGTTTAAATAATTTAAGGATTACAAATCTTTTTCACAAAGAACCCAAAATTTTCTTGTCATTGAATATAGAATGATACGTAACATTTATATGATTATATTATATGATTGATATGTATTTGGTTTAAATGGGGTTGAGGAATATTGACTCTTGTGAGAAAGTGAATACAAAGGGATAGGATAAATCACCCCTGCCTCAAGCCTTAAATAGATAATAGATTTCCGATTTTTCATTCGAGTCAAACACGAAATACCTAAATCAAATTAGATTCAAAGAAAAAACATCAGCTCCATAACATATTTCTATATAATATGGAACTTGATCATTTATTAATGAAATTCGAACAGACACAGATATTAAAATTAATATGGATTAACTCCTACCCACTCCCCTATTTCTTTCTATAGGAATAATGGAGCATAAAAAATGGACTGCGCTGGGACGGAAGGATTCGAACCTCCGAATAGCGGGACCAAAACCCGTTGCCTTACCACTTGGCCACGCCCCATTTCAATTTCTAATCGACACTAAGAAACAATAATATTGGTATTGCTTGTTTGTCAACTCGAGTCCAAATATCTATAGATCTATAGAATCGATTGGTACTAGGATTTTGATACATATAGATATAGAATTCAACTTAATTTATTGATCATTACATAGAATTCAATTAAGATATTGTATGAAAGTATGATTTCTTCTATCCTCCTTTGAGAATTGGAGGATTTTTGGTTGGGTGGATTCAAAGAAAAAGAAGGGTTTTTGTCTACCTTACTTACTTTCTTTTTCCTTATATCAAAAACGCAATCAAAATGCAATTATCTCCAATAACAAAATGTCTGTTATGCTTAATATCGTTAGTTTGATCTGTATTTGTATTAATTCTCCCTTTTATTCGAGTAGTTTTTTCTTCGGCAAATTGCCCGAAGCCTATGCTTTTTTGAATCCAATCGTGGATGTTATGCCAGTCATACCTTTGTTTTTTTTTCTCTTAGCTTTTGTTTGGCAAGCTGCTGTAAGTTTTCGATAAGATCCTGAATAATAATATCCTAGAAAATGTATGATTTCCTCGATAAAAAAATTCTAACAATTGAAAAAAGAAGATAAGTTTTAGAGTATGAACCCTCGATTCACACGCTGAAATTCGTGTATAGTCGACAAAACCCAGGCTTACCCTCATTTCCTCATTTTTGACCCCCTTTCCAGCGAAAGACCCTAACCCTATTAGGGTCTCCCACAATATAATATCTAATTTGGATATAAACCAAAATTTGGGTTAATGAAAAACAAATGAATTTGTGACAATGCATTTCTAGAAAAACCTCATTTCTTTAGGATATGTGGTAGAAAAATAGAAGATCTATTCTCTTTTTTTTTTCAAAAAAACCATCTTGGAGATTGTGTAATGCTTACTCTGAAACTCTTCGTTTATACCGTAGTGATATTTTTTGTGTCTCTCTTTATCTTTGGATTCCTATCTAATGATCCAGGGCGAAATCCTGGACGTGAAGAATAAAATACAGGGGGTTTTCCTTGGTTTTAGTTAATTTGCAAATTTTCTTAGGATTTTATCTATTCTACAAGTTTCACTAAGATTTTCAAAATTTGAAAAAAAAACCAAATAAATTCATCAACGGAAACGGAAAGAGAGGGATTCGAACCCTCGGTACGAATAACTCGTACAACGGATTAGCAATCCGACGCTTTAGTCCACTCAGCCATCTCTCCCAATTGAAAAAGATAATTACTACATTACACATAATGTAAAGAATCTTTCTTCTTTCTCTATTCTATTATATATATATAGAGATCCCTAAATCGGGAATTTCCTTTATCTAAAAGATGGGCTCGACCGCCCGAACAATCGAACTAAAAAAAAATCAGCAAGACCCATTTGTGTTGATTTTGTTCGAAAGGCCCTTCTTATTCTCATGGCCCGGCCCGGTCAGTACCTAGCCGGGCTCTTTTTTTTGTTCCAACGAATTATAATGATTTATCTGATATCTGATTTGAAAACAAAAAGACTTTTGTTATTATATTATTATATGCAATTGAATATTTTATATTCAAGCAACAAAAAAAAAGAACAAAGACTATTTACATTCTTTTTCTTGTTATATTTTACCGAACTCAAAAAGAAACTATCGATTCTTCCACAATTTTCATTTGGATCTCCCCGCAAAAAAGTGCAACGTTCTCATTTTGATGATTCTTTGATGATCCTATCTTGATCATGCTCAACGATCTTGTTCGACAAAAGATCCATTTGTATACAATAATCATATTGTAGCGGGTATAGTTTAGTGGTAAAAGTGTGATTCGTTCTATTAACCCTTAATAGTTAAAGGGTCTTTCGGTTTTATTCATATTCCGACCAAAAACTTTATTTCTTAAAAAGATTTAATCCTTTACCTCTCAATGAGAAATTCGAGAAAAAAATACGAATTCTCGTGATTTGTATCCATGCGTCACTTATAAATTGAAAAGTTGGATTATGAAATTGCGAAACATAATTTTTGAATTGGACCAAAAATTCCAATTGAATAAGTATGAGTAAAGGATCCATGGCAGAAGATAGAAAGTCCATTTCGAATCGTAACTAAATCTTCCATTTTTTTTTCTAAAGAAATAAATTGGAGCAAAATAGCTATTCAACGACGACTTTGGTTTACTAGAGACATCGACATATTGTTTTAGCTCGGTGGAAACAAAATCCTTTTCCTTAGGATCCTCGCAAATAGAAATAGAGAACGAAGTAACTAGAAAGATTGTTAGAATCACCTTCTTCTAGAAGGATCATCTAGAAAGCGATTTATTTTGTTTGTTTGTATTCAAACAAAAAGCTGACGTAGGTGTTATGGGTATCATTTTGTTCACATCTTAGATCTATGAATTTACTCATATTCCATAAAGGAGCCGAATGAAACCAAAGTTTCATGTTCGGTTTTGAATTAGAGACGTTCAAAGCAATGAATTGAACGTCGACTATAACCCCTAGCCTTCCAAGCTAACGATGCGGGTTCGATTCCCGCTACCCGCTTATTTCTTTTTTTTCTAAATATTCTATTCGAATTTTATTCTAGAATATAGAAAATCTATTTTAATTACGATTAGTAAATCATTGAATATACAATTCCAAAAATGATCTCACATATAATCCTATTTTTT